GATGGATATGGAGTATGTCAAGAATTAAGAAAAGAATCTGATGTACCCATAATTATACTAACAGCTCTTGGTGATGTTTCTGATAGAATCACTGGTCTTGAATTAGGTGCTGATGATTATATAGTAAAACCTTTTTCACCAAAAGAACTTGAAGCAAGAATAAGGTCAGTATTAAGAAGAAGAATAGAAAAGATAAATATTAACTCATCTATACCTAGCTCGGGAGTAATAAACATAGGCTTTCTTAAGATAGATACTAATAAGCGACAAGTATATAAAAATCATGAAAGAGTTAGATTAACAGGAATGGAATTTAGTTTACTAGAGCTTCTAATTAGTAAAGCAGGGGAACCTTTTTCTAGGGACTCAATTTTACAAGAGGTATGGGGTTATACTCCGGAAAGACATGTAGACACTAGAGTAGTAGACGTACATATATCAAGGTTAAGAGCTAAATTGGAAGATGATCCGAGCAATCCAGACCTAATACTAACTGCAAGAGGTACAGGATACTTATTTCAAAAAATTTTAATTAAGGAAAACAATTAATTTGAATAACAATAAAAAGTATAATTATTAATGTTTTTTAGTTTAAGTACTAACTTAGAGAACTAAAAAATAAGTTCACAAATAAAATATAATTTAAGATACATTAATCTTATAATAATATGTAACTGAAAAGATAAGTAAAATAATAGACATTATATGCAATCGCAACATAAATTATAGATTATAAAGGTAAAGCAATGACCTAAAGATCTACAATCTTAAATCTAACGTATTTACTTAGATAATTTGAGTTGGAGAAAAATAATATGACTGTCGCAATTGGACAAGAAAAAAACCGTGGAAGATTTGATCTAATAGACGATTGGGTAAAAAGAGACCGCTTCGTATTTGTAGGATGGTCTGGACTACTACTATTCCCTTGTTCTTACCTAGCTTTAGGAGGATGGTTAACAGGAACAACATTTGTAACTTCTTGGTACACACATGGATTAGCTAGCTCTTATTTAGAGGGATGCAACTTTCTTACTGCAGCAGTATCTACACCAGCAAACAGCATGGGACACTCACTACTACTTCTATGGGGACCTGAAGCACAAGGAGACTTTACTAGATGGTGTCAAATTGGTGGACTTTGGGCTTTCATAGCACTTCATGGATCCTTCGGATTAATAGGATTTTGCTTACGACAATTTGAGATAGCAAGACTAGTAGGAATAAGACCATATAACGCAATAGCTTTTTCAGGACCAATAGCAGTTTTTGTGTCAGTGTTTTTAATGTACCCACTAGGACAAGCCAGCTGGTTTTTCGCTCCAAGCCTTGGAGTTGCAGCAATTTTCCGCTTCCTTCTATTTTTACAAGGATTTCATAACTGGACACTAAACCCTTTCCACATGATGGGAGTAGCAGGTATTTTAGGTGGAGCATTACTATGTGCAATTCACGGAGCAACTGTTCAAAACACTCTATTTGAAGATGGTGATGCAGCAGATACGTTTAGAGCTTTTACACCAACACAATCAGAAGAAACTTACTCAATGGTAACTGCTAACAGATTTTGGTCTCAGATTTTCGGTGTAGCTTTTTCTAATAAAAGATGGCTCCACTTTTTTATGTTATTTGTTCCCGTAACAGGTTTGTGGACTAGCTCATTTGGTATAGTAGGATTAGCTTTAAATCTACGAGCTTATGATTTTGTGTCTCAAGAGTTAAGAGCAGCAGAAGATCCAGAATTTGAAACATTCTATACAAAAAATATTTTATTAAACGAAGGTATTCGTGCATGGATGGCAGCACAAGACCAACCTCACGAAAACTTCATATTCCCAGAGGAGGTTTTACCACGTGGAAACGCGCTTTAATAACAACAGTGTAGTTGGAGGAAGAGATTTAGAGTCAACTGGTTTTGCATGGTGGTCAGGTAATGCAAGGCTAATAAATGTTTCAGGAAAACTATTAGGTGCTCACGTTGCACATGCTGGAATCATGGTTTTCTGGACAGGTGCAATGACATTATTCGAAGTTGCACATTTTGTACCAGAAAAACCTTTATACGAACAAGGTCTAATATTAGTACCTCATCTAGCAACATTAGGATGGGGAGTTGGACCCAGTGGAGAGATTACAAGCATATATCCATATTTCGTAGTAGGAGTGGTTCACCTGATTTCATCAGCTGTGCTTGGATTTGGAGGACTATATCATTCATTAATAGGACCAGACACACTTGAAGAATCATTTCCTTTTTTTGGATATGACTGGAGAGACAAAAATAAAATGACTACTATACTTGGTATTCATTTAATATTGCTAGGAATAGGATCATTTTTACTTGTTGTAAAAGCACTTTTCTTTGGAGGTGTTTACGATACTTGGGCTCCTGGAGGAGGTGATGTAAGAATAATAGGTAACCCAACACTAAATCCTTCAGTAGTTTTTGGATACATATTGAAATCACCATTTGGAGGAGATGGTTGGATAGTAAGTATAGATAACATGGAAGACTTAATTGGCGGACACGTATGGATGGGTGTTATATGTATAGCTGGGGGCATATGGCATATATTAACAAAACCATTTGCTTGGGCTAGAAGGGCGTTTGTTTGGTCAGGAGAAGCTTACCTTTCATACAGCCTAGGAGCACTTTCTATAATGGGAATAACTGCATCTAATTACGTTTGGTACAATAATACTGCATATCCAAGTGAATTCTATGGACCTACTGGACCTGAAGCATCTCAAGCTCAAGCATTTACCTTTTTAGTTAGAGACCAAAGACTAGGAGCTAATGTAGCTTCTGCGCAAGGACCTACAGGTTTAGGTAAATACTTGATGAGATCGCCAAGCGGAGAAATAATTTTTGGCGGTGAAACTATGAGATTCTGGGATCTTCGAGCACCTTGGGTTGAACCACTAAGAGGACCGAATGGCTTGGATTTAAATAAAATTAAAAATGATATTCAACCTTGGCAAGAAAGAAGAGCGGCCGAATACATGACGCATGCTCCATTGGGATCATTAAATTCCGTAGGTGGAGTTGCAACAGAAATTAACTCGGTAAACTACGTATCTCCACGTAGCTGGTTAACAACTTCTCATTTTTTCTTAGGATTTTTCCTTTTTATAGGTCATTTATGGCATGCAGGAAGAGCAAGAGCTGCTGCTGCAGGATTTGAGAAAGGTATTAACAGAGAAAACGAAGCTGTACTGTCAATGAGACCACTAGACTAAAATCGAAGCTTTAATTAATTGTAAAAACAACAAAAGTATTCTTTAATTTCAGTATTCTATTAAATTAAAAGATACTTTTTTTTATTAGCAAAGGAATAAAAATCATCCTTAAAAATCACTAACTAATAAAATTATATTTATTTTTCAAATAAAAAAATATTAAAATTCATTCATTAAAGAATAAAATTCAATAGCTTAAAAACAATGCAACTAAGAATATACCAAATTTCTCATCCATTAGTAAAACTAGTAGTAACACGTATAACAATGCAAAATATCTCAAAAACAGATATAGAATGCTACTACAGATATATAGGATTTTTAATAATGTATGAAATAATGAGAAAATATATTGAAGTAAAAAATTTACACATACAACTAATAAATAAAGTTAAAAACTTACATGTTATTGACAAACAAAAGCAGTATCTAATTTTAACAAATACGTCTAAAACATATCATATGATAACCGACATCAAATCCTTAATGCCTAATATAGAGATAGCTCATGTAAGCTATGATAATATAAATACAATTAAAGATTGTATTCAAAATTTAAACATAAATCCAAAAAATATAAATATTTTTATTATAGAAAAAACAACAGAGGATGAAAAAATAATTAAACTTATTGATTACCTAAAAAATATAAAAGAAATTTCAATTTGCAATATTAATATAGCAAATGTATTAAGTAATAGTATAATACTAACAAAAATCGGCGAGAAGTATCCAAAGCTAAAAGTTTATACAGCTAAAATAAACTATAATACAAAATACTAAAAAATTTTAAATATGAAAATGACCATTGTAACTTATTCATTAAATCTAATATTTACGTCTGTCGCAAACTTTTCAGAAATATATCTTATACTAATACTACTTAAACTATCATTAGCTTGGTTGCCTACTGTAAACTGGTATAATGAGCCATTTTGCTCACTCAATAGATTAACTGATCCATATTTAAGACTTTTTAGAGGAACTATACCAATGATATTTGGAATGGATATGTCACCTATGTTGGGCATTATATTCTTACAATGCTTAACAGTAATTTTTAATAACATAAAAATTGAGTCGATTACCTAATAGATTTAAAGATATGATACAATCATCTGAAGTAATTAAAATATTAAACGTAAATTCATGCTTAAAGTAAGACTAAAAAAATTAGGTAGAAAGAAAAAACCATTTTACAGAATTATACTGATAGACAGTAGAAAAAAAAGAGACGGCAAGGCAATAGAAGAACTAGGATTTTACAATCCATTGAATAAAAGAGCTCAATTGCAAATAGTAAAAATACAAAAAAAGTTACGAGAAGGTGCAATAATGACTCAAGCAGTAAAAAACTTATTTAGAAAAAATATTATTGATTAAGGAGGGTAATTTGCAAAAATTCACTTTTAGAATTTTATGGCTTGATAACAATGTCGCAATAGCAATAGACCATATAATAGGAAAAAATATAAGTCCGCTAACGTCCTATTTTTTTTGGCCTCGAAATGATGCATGGGAACAACTTAAAACAGAATTAGACTCCAAACCTTGGATACTAGAAAACGAAAAAGTATATTTACTAAATAAAGCAACAGAAATAATTAATTTTTGGCAGGAAAAAGGTAGAAACAAATCTTTGAATGAAGCTCAAGAAAGATTTCCAGAATTTATATTCGCAGGAACTAACTAAAAGTAAATACTAGAAATAATTAAATTAAAAAACTAAGTAAAACCATACACTTTCATGATGAAAGAGATTTTTTTAAAAAAACTAGACTTACTAACGATAAGTCTTGAAACAATCATTTTATATCGTAAAGATAAAAATTCAATGAATAAATTTTACAAGTTACGAAATGAATTGAGAATTAAAAAATTCAATAAAAAACAAAACTTTATTTTCATACTAGAATATATACAAAATATAAAAAACTTTATAGCTGATAACCATATAGATATTCTTGCAAATAAAATTATGCAAAATTATACGAATAAAAAAAATCAGGAAATAATACAACAGTATATTTCAAAGTTTCATTATGTTTACTTTAGAAATAAAAAATATTATGCCAACTATAAATCGCTTAGGTCAAATACAACAGAAAAGATAGCTATTAATGAAAATGCTATCATCAATTTATACCTAATAGGTAAATTAAAAAATTTCGAAGGGATTTATACTATACTTCATTACTTAAGGAATGATTAAACGGTATCCACAACTATGCATTCTGTTGTTAAAATCATTGAAGCAATAGAAGCAGCATTCTGTAAAGCAGAGCGGGTAACTTTAGCAGGATCTATAATACCAGCATTATACATATCTACTAAACTATTAGAATTGATATTGTAGCCAATTGGAAAATTGGCTTGTTGTACTTTTTCCACAGTTACAGCACCATTTAAACCTGCATTAAAAGCTATTCTTGTTAGAGGTAAAAGTAATGCTTTTTGAACAATTAAAGCCCCGATAAGTTCTTCTTCAACTAAATTTTTCTCAGACCACATCAGTAATTCTTTAGATAAATGAACATATGTAGATCCACCACCAGGAACTATTCCTTCTTCTACAGCAGCTTTAGTAGCATTAATTGCATCTTCTAACCTTAACTTTTTGTCTTTCATTTCTGTTTCTGTAGCAGCACCTACTTTAATCACTGCAACACCGCTAGACAATTTAGCTAATCTTTCTTGTAATTTTTCCTTTTCATAAGAGTTAGTACTTATATTGATTTGTTTGCGAATCTCATCACATCTATTATTTACTGACACGGGATAAGAATCAGTAATTATAGTAGTGCTATCTTTTGATATTTGTACCTTTTTAGCAAATCCTAAATTAGATAATGATACTTTATTAAGTGTGAAACCAGTACTTTCTGTAATAAGGTCACCAGAAGTTAAAACAGCGATATCTTCTAATAAAGATTTTCTTCTGTCTCCAAATCCAGGAGCACGAACTGCAGAAACATTAATAATTCCTCTCAATTTATTCAAAACTATTGTAGCCAAAGCCTCTTTTTCAATATCTTCAGCTATAATTAGAAGTGACATACCTGTCTTTGAAACTTGCTCTAAAACAGGTAGTAATTCTTCTTGAATTAAGGTTATTTTTTTATCTGTTAGTAAGATATAGGTGTTTTCTTGCAGAACTTCCATCCTGGAAGGGTCAGTAACAAAGTAAGGAGAAATAAAACCTTTATCAAATTTCATTCCCTCTTTAATATCTAAAATAGTTTCTGTAGATTGACCTTCTTCTAATGAAATTATTCCTTCTTTACCTACTTTTTTCAAAGCTTCGGCAATCAATTGGCCAATATACTTATCATTACCAGCAGAAATAGAAGCAACTTGTGAAATATCGAGAGAGTTATCTATTGGACGAGAATATTGAATAATTTTTTGAGTAATAAACTTAACAGCTTTATCAATACCTTTTTTCAATACTATTGGATTCGAACCAGCAGCAACATTTTTTAAACCTTCTTTAACAATAGCATAGGCTAATACGGTAGCGGTAGTAGTTCCATCACCTGCAACATCATTAGTTTTAGAAGCAGCTTGCCTGATTAAAGCAACACCTGTGTTTTCAATAGAGTCTTTCAGTTCAATTTCTTTGGCTATCGTGACACCATCATTAATAATTTGAGGAGAGCCATATTTTTTTTCTAGTACTACATTTCGCCCCTTAGGCCCTAAAGTTATTGAAACAGCTTCAGAGAGTATATCCATTCCTTTTTCCAAAGCTTTACGAGCATCATCATGATACAAAATAGTTTTATTCATAGATAATTGATATTAATTATTTATCAAAATAAAGATTAGATCTTTACGTATAAGATATAAATATATAAAAAAAATATCAAAAGTTCAAATAATAATTTTTTTTATTTTTATGTGCTATAGTTACGACTAATGAAGGGCTTGTAGCTCAGCGGATTAGAGCACGTGGCTACGAACCACGGTGTCGGGGGTTCAAGTCCCTCCTTGCCCGTAAAAATCTTGTAATAAAATATAATACACAAAAAATTCACTAAGAATTCAACAAACAAATAAATGCAACCACTAAGAGGAACTAAAGACATTTTGCCTAATGATACAGAAATATGGCAACATATATACAATGTAGCTAAAAATTTGCTTAATAGATACAATTATAAAGAAATAAGAACACCTATACTTGAAAGTACAAATTTATTCGAAAAATCTATTGGTAATTTTACGGATATTGTCAATAAAGAAATGTATAATTTTAAAGACCAAAGTAAAAGACGAATTACACTAAGACCAGAAGGTACTTCAAGTATAGCAAGAGCAATATTGAGCAACAAATTATATTTAAATAATCAAATGAATAGGTTGTGGTATTCAGGACCTATGTTCAGATATGAAAGACCACAACAAGGTAGACAAAGACAGTTTCATCAGCTAGGGATTGAATGTGTGGGAAGTGCAAAACCTATTGCAGATATAGAAGTTATTCAACTAGCAAATAAGATACTATCCCAGCTTGAATGTGAAGAAGAATGCAGTTTAGAAATTAATTCTATAGGAAATATAGAAGAAAGAGAATTATACACAGAGAAACTTGTTACATATTTAAAGAAATATGAAAGGGAATTAGACAAAAACTCCCAACAAAGAATACATAGAAATCCTCTAAGAATACTAGACAGTAAAGTTAATAAAACGCAAGAAATTTTAAAAGATGGCCCAATTCTAAGAGACTATTTAGGTATAGAATCTTTAAGACACTTTGATGAAATATGTAAAAATTTAGATTACCTAAATATAATATATAATATTAATAGCTACTTAGTAAGAGGGATAGATTACTATAACTATACTGCATTTGAAATCAAAACAAAATCAATTAGCCATCAAAATACATTATGTGGTGGAGGTAGATATGATAATTTAATAAAACAACTAGGTGGACCAAAAATACCAGCTGTAGGTTGGGCTATAGGACTAGAAAGATTAATTATACTGATGCAGCAAAAATTAGACACAGAAATAATTAATAAAACAATTTATATAGCAACAGAAGATTTATATAATATGAATATCATTTGGGATATTATAAATACACTAGAAAAATACAACTTAAAATTTGAATTAGATATAACAAGTATCAACTTGAACAAAAAAATCAAGAAAGCAAATAAAATTGGTGCGAAGACATGTATTATTTTGCGTAACAATGAACTTACAAAAAAACAGGTACTCATAAAATGGCTATATACAGGTAAACAACAATCTATACAACTTTCTGACTTAAAACGATATATCTATTATTTAAAAACAATACTATAGTATCATAGAGTTGACACAAGATTTTTAAATATTGTACAAGTTAGTCAGTTGCATTGGGGTGTAGCCAAGTGGTAAGGCAGCGGACTTTGACTCCGCCATTCGCAGGTTCGAATCCTCCTACCCCAGATTAAAACAAAATTACAATAAACAACAACTATAAAACTAGACAAAAGGAAACATCATGGCAGTCATTCAATTTATCGAAGGAATAGACGAAACAGTAATACCAAGTATAAAGTTAACAAGATCAAGAGATGGAAGTACTGGAACAGCAACATTCAGATTTAGTCAACCCGATATCATTAAACCTGAAATGCAAGACAAAGGAGACATAAAAGGGATGTATTTAAAAGATGAAGAAGGCTTACTCTTAACAACAGATGTAAACGCAAAGTTTATAAATGGCAAACCACAAGGAATAGAATGTATGTACATAATTAAAAATCCACTGGAATGGGATAGATTCATGAGGTTCATGGAAAGGTACGCCAATAATAATAATTTGTCATTTACAAAAGCATAAATGAAAATAATTTTAATATAAATATTAACATAAAAATGAAGTTTTCATGGCAGTTAATCAATAGTTTTATAAAAATAGAAGAAAACAAATTTAAAGAAATTGAAAATAAATTAGTCTTATCTGGTATAGAGATAGATAACACAAAAAAGTCTAATCATGATAAAATACTAGATTTAAGTATCACAGCTAATAGAAAAGAAATCAATTCTGCATTCGGCTTAGCTAGAGAAATAAGTATAATTACAAATATCAACATGAAGGTTATACCAATTAAGCTCAAGCTAACAAAAGATACTATAGATAAATTAATACATAACGAAAATACAAACTTAAATTATATTAGAATACACATTACTTATGAAAAAATTGAAATAAAAACACCGCAATGGATACTAAGTCAATTAAGAATTAACAAAACAAAAGAAGGCAGTACGTTAGAAAATATACAAAAATACATTCAAATAAAATGGGGACAGACTTTCAATATAGTAAAAACAACAAGTTCCAAAGAATTAATACTAGGGGATAAAATAAAGAGTTACAGTAAACTTATCAATTCTTTAATAGATAAAAACAAAGGTAACGATCATAGACTACAACTAATTATTTTCACAGTAGAACAACAAAATATTCAAAAAAACTCTCGTAGCTACAGTAACGATGAGTTTTATGAAAATTACTATATAGACAGCCTAAAAATAATAAATACTATATACAAAAATACGCTAGGAAAATACCAAGAAAATTATAAGGTATTTAAGCTAACTAAAAAACACGTAAGTTTAAAACAAAGTACTATAAACCAATGGCTCGGAAGCATAACAAGCGATAAAATAAAGTTCTTAGAAATAACTAATACTACAAAAATATTGAAAAGATTACAGCTTTCTCCCCGATACATTAGAGCAAAAAAATTATTTACGTTACAAATACCAGAACACAGATCCCACGACTTAAAAAGAGATATAGATATAGTAGAAGAAATAGGAAGAATATACGAATTTAAAAATTTTTACAGTGCCTGCGAAAACAATAAAAATAAAGGGAGTAAATCAATCACTTCAATTAATGTAAACCATATAAGAGCAACACTAAGAAATCTAGGACTTAATGAAGTTATAAACTTTTCACTTACAATAAATAAATCCCATAAAACAAATATATTAGGAATACATAATCCAGTTAGCAAAGAACAAAAAGAGCTAAGAAAAAATGTAGCAGAAGGTTTAATAAAAAACTATGAACATCACATAAAATATTCTAATAAAAATTTATTAATATTCGAAATAGGAAAAATTTTCAAAAAAGATAGGAATGCAAATTACTTTCTAGAAAGAAAACATTTAGGAGGATTAATATATACAACAGAATACGGTAGACGAAATTGGCTAGAAAAACCAAAAAAAATTCAATTGTTACAGGCAAAAGGAATAATAAAATTATTTATGGAAAAAATAAATGCAAAAGTTAAACTAAAATATATATCAAACACTGTAAAAGAACATTCTATAAGTCATTTGCTAATCAAAGGTAGTCAAATCGGTATATTGGATACAAAAAGCAGTAAAATAATGGGAGTAATTGGAGAATTAAGTCAACAAAGTTTGGACAGAAATCAAAAAAAATTTGGCAACGTTTACCTCTTTGAAATTAATCTAAGCAGCTTGCTTAATTCTATAAAATTAAAAACACACTTAGATTATAGCAGAAAACGATACTCAGACTACCCGAGTGTAATAAGAGACATATCATTAATAATAAAAAAAAATAAACACATCCAAGAGATAAGGGAAAAAATAAATAAGATCAATCACAAGTTTATAGAGTCAATAAAAATATTCAATGAATATACAAAAAATAGACCTAGTGAAGAAAGATCTATAGGAATAAGAATTACCTATAGATCATTTAAAAAAACATTAACAGTGAAGGACCTAAAAAATATAAACAATGAAATAGATAAAGTTATAAATAGTTTAAACTAAGAGGCAATACATAAGCCGAGTTTAGTTCTTTTAACACATAAAGTTTTCACTTTAAATAGATAAAAAGGGTAATTATTAATCTCAAGTAACGAATTACTTTATGCAGTATACAAAGACTAGTTATAGTATAAAACAAAGTGTAAAATTTATAAAACGTACACTTGTCAAAATAAACTAATCACCTTGCTCTAGTACGGGGTTTACCTAGCAAAAATCTTAACAACATTTCTGGTTCACTCTTACTGAACCATTGCACCCTTACCTCAAAATAGAGGCGGTATATTTCTGTGGCACAATCCTTATAGTTTCTTACACTGCATTTTATACAGCTATACGTTTATAAATAGAGCCCGGACTTTCCTCAAGTTTGTACAAAACTTGCAATTACCTACGATTGCCATTAAATAAATAATATCACACATAAAATAAAAATACTATCAAAAGTAACCTCATGAAAAAAAAAATAATAATTTTGCAGCAATATTAAAAAGGTACAAATACAAAATACATGATGGAGACATTGTTGCAGGAACAATTGTACATGTAGAAAAAACAGGTTTTTTAGTAGAAATAGGAACAAACAGCTCAGGCTATTTGCCAAAGGAAGAAGTTAATATTCGTATCAAAAAGAAAAATAATTCTAGCTTGCTAATGATAAATAGTACTAGGGACTTTTTCTTAATGACAAAAAATTCATGCAATGAACAATACATACTTTCATTAAAAAGATTGGATTACATTAGAGCTTGGAAAAGAATAAAACAACTTTATCTGGAAGATGTAATATTTAACTTAAAAATCTACTACATAAATAAAGGTGGTATAATAACATATTTAGAGGGTATTCAAGGTTTTATACCAAAATCACATATATTCACTAAGGATAAAATAAGTGACCAAAAAATAATAAAAAACAAAAAAATAAAATGCAAACTACTCAGCTTAAATGAACATAAAAATCAATTAATCTTAAGTAATAAAAGCGCCAAATTGATTTCTTTAAAACATAAATTCAAATTAGGTGAACTAATTTATGGTAAAGTAGTAATGCAAAAGCAATATGGCATATTTCTTAATATTTTTGATATTAAGGCATTATTACACGTATCAGAAATTGAGCACAAGCTTCAAGGTAATGATCAAACTTTCATTTGTCCTGGTCAATTCGTTAAAGTAAAAATTATATACTTAAATATTGAACAAGGACTAGTCTCAGTCTCAGTTCGTAATGTAAAATATAGACTCAACCACCACCCACAATACTAATAACTTCAATAGAATCATCATTATCAAAATATAAAGTACTAAAATTATCTTTATCAATAATAGTATGATTATATTCTATTATTACAACATTAACATCAATGTTTAAATAATATAAAATGTCAGACAAAGACATGGAATCATGACAATTAAATGGGTCACCATTAATAAATATAGTCAAGTAATTTTGCATATTAATAAAAGATGTGAGAGATAGACCAATAATATAAAAAAGAGTATAATACCATAAGCTATCAAAAATAAATATGGCGGGTGTAGCCAAGAGGTTACGGCAATGGATTGTGACTCCATCATACGCGGGTTCGAATCCCGTCATTCGCCCTTATATATATCAAATAAATAACTTAATAAGTTCAACTCTGTTACGCACTTTAGTTTTATTAAATAAACGCGTCACGTATTTTTCAACATTCCTTTGACCAATATTCAAACTAATAGCTATTTCTTTATTCATATAGCCTTGTAATACTAAATCTAATATACTTCTCTCACGGTCAGTAAAATTAAAATTAGTTAACAAGTTATCATGAACAGAAAAGTTATTATATTCCCTAAAAATCGCAAAATCTTCTATTAATAAATCAACATGAGTTAAAGTACTATTTATAATTGCAACAAGCTCTTTAGGATCAAAAGGTTTTGTTAAATAAGCATAACATCCTAAATTATAGCCTTTAATTCTATCATTAGTCATACCTTTAGCAGTTAAAAAAATTACTGGAATCCTAGTTAAATAATCATTTAGGTTTAGCAATTTTATAAAATCATAACCATCTAAATCGCACATCATAATATCAGAAATAATTAAATCAGGCTTATTTTGCTCAATATATACTAAAGCATCACGGACGCTATAAACAAATTTTACGGAAAAATTACAAGAGATTAAATAAAAAGACAATAAATCACATAATTTTTTGTCATCATCTACTAATAAAATTTTTTTCACAACTTTTAGAATCTATTTCACAATAAATTGTATAATAACACAAGAAAAAACGAAAAAATACATGGTTAAAATATAATGAACTGGATTATTTTTTTTGCTGTAAACAACATAAATTACTATGTATATAAGTTAGAAGGTAAAGACAGTATTATATTAAAAAACGTAAAAAAAAATAATCTAAGTGCTATAATTGTACTAGAAGGTATTATTACTGTAGTCAAAATATTTCAAAATAGAGAGATTTTACCACTAGCAATCTTAGATAGAAACCACATAATTGGTCAAAGAAAAAGTGATGAAGGATATTATAAAATAACAGCTTTAAACAATACATATTTAATAACACTCGAAGAAAGTCTTTTATACCAGAACCAAATAAAAAATTCAAACAAAATAAATATACCAAAAAACTATAAAAAAACGTTAGAAAAATATGAAGAAACAATACAAATAATAAAACAAAAAAACACTAAAAATAGGATTACGTTATTTATATTATTTATTTTTTTGAGATTCGGTTTCGTAAGTAAACATAAAATTGTTATACAACTCGAATTAACGAAAGAATATATAGCTGCAATGACAGGAACAAGCGTGAATAGCGTTAATAAAATACTTAGAAAAATTAATAATATTACAGTAGATACAAAAAACAAAAAAACCACTTATCTTTTAAAGATAGAAAAACTATAGTTTATGTAGAATAAGTAATTAAGATGTTATAATAGAAATAAAAAAGAAATACAGCTTCAGCAGTTTAAACGCATTACAAAAAAAACGTAACTATTAATATGAGTAAAGTATACGATTGGTTCGAAGAGAGATTAGAAATTCAGTCTATAGCAGATGATATTTCCAGTAAGTATGTTCCACCACATGTAAATATTTTTTACTGTATAGGAGGAATTGTTTTTACTTCTTTCTTAATTCAAGTAGCTAGTGGGTTTGCTATGACATTTTATTACAGACCTACTGTAGCAGAAGCATTTACTTCAGTAGAATACATAATGACAGAAGTAAATTTTGGTTGGTTGATTAGATCCATACATAGATGGTCTGCCAGTATGATGGTACTAATGCTAATTTTACATGTTTTCAGGGTTTACCTAACAGGAGGATTCAAAAAACCACGAGAACTAACTTGGGTTACAGGTGTAATTTTAGCAGTACTAACTGTTTCTTTTGGAGTTACAGGTTACTCATTACCATGGGATCAAATAGGATATTGGGCTGTAAAAATTGTAACTGGTGTACCAGAGGCTATACCAGTTGTCGGAGGTACAATAGTTGAACTATTAAGAGGCAGCGTAAGTGTTGGACAAAGCACATTAACAAGATTTTACAGCTTACATACATTTGTATTACCACTACTAACAGCAGTGTTTATGCTAATGCATTTCTTGATGATACGCAAACAAGGAATATCAGGTCCATTATAAAAAAAATAGTCTAAATAAATGAATTATACAAGGTTAATAAAATGTCAATAATAAAAAAACCAGACCTAGCAGATCCTAAATTAAGAGCAAAACTAGCAAAAGGTATGGGTCACAATTATTACGGAGAACCAGCATGGCCTAATGATTTACTATATATATTTCCCGTTGTGATACTAGGAACGATAGCCTGTAGTGTAGGACTTGCCGTATTAGAGCCGATGGGATTAGGAGAAGCAGCTAATCCTTTTGCTACACCATTAGAAATATTACCAGAATGGTATTTTTTTCCAACTTTCAATCTGTTAAGAGTTATACCTAACAAGTTAATTGGTGTGCTATCTATGGCAGCTGTACCAGCAGGATTAATTATTGTTCCATTTGTAGAAAATATTAATAAATTTCAAAACCCTTTCAGAAGACCGATTGCTACTACTGTATTTATTATTAGTACAGTAATTACAGTATGGCTTGGCATAGGAGCTACATTACCACTATCAGATGCCATAACTTTAGGTCTATTTTAAAATATTTACTAATGCAATAGTAATAAGATTAGAAATGATCTAAAATATTTCATATATAGAATTACTATTGCATTTTTCGTTTTATTTAATTGATACTTTAGCACCAACTTCTTCTAACTGCTCTCTAATTTTTTCAGCATCTTCTTTAGAAATACTTTCTTTAATAGGACGAGGAGCAGATTCTACCAATTCTTTTGCTTCTTTCAACCCTAAAGAAGTTAAAGAACGAACAACTTTTAATATAGTAATTTTCTTGGGAGCAGGAACTTCTTCTAAAATCACGTCAAATTCTGTCTGTTCTTCAATTTCATCTTTTGATGAATCAAATGATTCATTTTGCATCATAACCATGCCAGAACCAGCTGTTACTGAAGCATCTACGCCAAATATTTCTTCTATTTGCTTAACTAAATCAGCAGCTTCCAATAAAGTCAAAGACTTTAATTCTTCAATTATATTATTAATTTTATTACTCATACTAAATTTTTAAAAAAAGATAAACTAATTTTATATTATCCCGAAACATAATCTTTTAGCAAATTAATATCTACAGGAATACCTGGTCCCATTGTACTAGATAAGTATAAAGATTTCCAATACTTACCTCTAGAACCAGTAGGACGATTTTTTTCAATTGAGTCTTGGAGTGCCTTTAGATTAGTTTTCAAGTCGTTAGTAGAAAAACTTAATTTCCCTATTGGTACATGCAATATTCCTGTACGGTCAATTTTATACTCTAATTTGCCAGCTTTAAATTCACTGATAGCATCTTTTAAATTATTGGTAACTGTACCGGATTTAGGTGATGGCATCAGTCCCTTGGGACCTAATAAACGGCCCAACTTTGCGATTAAAAGCATCATATCAGGAGTGGCAATCAGTTTATCAAAATCTATATAGCCTTGAAGAATCTCTTCAATAAGATCTTCAGAACCAACTTTATCAGCACCAGCTGATAAAGCGTCACTAAGATTTTTACCTTTTGCGATAACAGCAACTTTTATTATTTTACCTGATCCTTTAGGTAAAATAACTGTTGACCGAAGTTGCTGATCAGCATGCTTGGGATCTAAACCTAGAGAAATATGAGCTTCTAATGTTTCAATAAAGTTAATAGATGCAAACTCTTTCAGTAAAATAACAGCTTCATCTGGACTGTATAGTAAATTTCTATCTAATCTTTGTAGAATTTTTACAAAACGACGTGAACGCTTGACCATAAAATATTTATTTATCTCCTTAGAAAATCTAATTTTCAGATCGAATTTCAATACCCATACTGCGTGCTGTGCCACCAATGATTGAAAGAGCTTGATTTATATCATCAGTGTTCAAATCCGGTAACTTAGTATTAGCTATGTCAAAAAGTTGATCATATGATACTGACCCTACTATCGTAGTATTAGGTTTCCCAGATCCTTTAGCAACACCTGCAGCTTTAGCCAACAATACAGAAGCAGGAGGAGTTTTTAGAATAAAAGAAAAGCTACGATCATCATAGATAAAAATCTCTACGGGAATTACTAAACCAACTTTATCTGATGTTTTAGCATTATATTCCTTGCAAAACATAACTATATTTGCTCCATATTGACCTAAAGCAGGACCTACAGGAGGAGCTGGTGTTGCCTTACCAGCTACTAAAGCTAATTTCACAAAACCAATAATTTTTTTGGGCATAAAGGGTTATATAAACAATATATTGATTAAAATAATATAAATAATTAAGTAATTAATAAATTATACAATATTATATTATTAATACTAAGTTTATCCAAGATTAAATGAAATAAGTTTTAATACACGCCCTGAAGGAATTGAACCCTCGACATCAGGTTTTGGAAACCTGCGTTCTACCATCTGAACTAAAGGCGTACTTTATTTTTTACAGACGC